TGTTCCTGAATGGGTCTCTTTCATCTTTTTAGGTCTATGCTCTACTCCGGGTAAAGATCTGCCCGATTTGGATTTGCACATATAGGACAAATCTTCCCATCACCATTTCTTTTTGTTATGACTTTACAAATAACAAACAGCAATCATTTATGATACATGTAGTAATCATAGATATATTACCAATTGGGTTTTTTCTAAACGGAGCCTGGATACTTCATTTTTAGTCCAACCAAAGCCAACCATAAATTATTCTAATTGATAATAGTACTATGAATCTCCCCAAAGAATGCATCTAATTGCACTTCACGCTCCAATTTTTTGATGATTCAATTTCTCTTTCTTGGGCGAAACAGAGGATATCTCGATCGGGGGAGAGAACGGGGAAATCCCATATGACCCAATATATCTGACAAGTCGCACTATACGTCAACCCAAGATGCATCTTCCTCTCCAGGACTGCGGAAAGGTACTTTTGGAACACCAATAGGCATGAATTGAAAGAAAAAAGAACTAAATACTATATTTCACTTTGATGTGGAAACGTAACAATATGGTTTTATTGTCTTTATAATATTGGCTTTATCATATTTATTTTATCCATAAATTAGAAAAATTTAGAAAGAAAGACAAAATAAATAAAGGAAAATTTTTACGAATAAGTCCTTCTAATGATAAACATTTACTCATAGAAAATGGTACCAACCCCCCATTGCGTATTGGTACTTATCGAGTATAGAATAAATCTGCTTCTCTTTGTTCCTACGAACAGAATTATTCCATTATTACAAAATTACAAACAGAATAGAATAAATAGTAACCTAGCCCTTCTTAGGAAATAATCCACCGAACAAGGGAGGTCCATAGGATAGTCATAGTATAGTTTTTTTCAATGCAATAAAGTTACGTAGTGTCTATTTTTCTTTGATAAAGGGGTATTTTCCATGGGTTTGCCTTGGTATCGTGTTCATACCGTTGTATTGAATGATCCCGGCCGGTTGCTTTCCGTTCATATAATGCATACAGCTCTGGTTGCTGGTTGGGCGGGCTCGATGGCTCTGTATGAATTAGCAGTTTTTGATCCTTCTGACCCTGTTCTTGATCCAATGTGGAGACAGGGTATGTTCGTTATTCCCTTCATGACTCGGTTAGGAATAACCAATTCATGGGGAGGTTGGAGTATCACAGGAGGGACTGTAACGAATCCGGGAATTTGGAGTTACGAAGGTGTAGCTGGGGCACATATTGTGTTTTCTGGCTTATGCTTTTTGGCAGCTATCTGGCATTGGGTCTATTGGGATCTAGAAATATTTTGTGATGAACGGACAGGAAAACCTTCTTTGGATTTGCCCAAGATCTTTGGAATTCATTTATTTCTCTCCGGGGTGGCTTGCTTTGGTTTTGGTGCATTTCATGTAACAGGCTTGTATGGTCCCGGAATATGGGTGTCCGATCCTTATGGACTAACGGGAAAAGTACAACCTGTAAATCCGTCGTGGGGCGTGGAAGGGTTTGATCCTTTTGTTCCGGGAGGAATAGCTTCTCATCATATTGCAGCAGGTACATTGGGCATATTAGCGGGTTTATTCCATCTTAGCGTCCGACCGCCACAACGTCTATACAAAGGATTGCGTATGGGAAATATTGAAACCGTACTTTCCAGTAGTATCGCAGCTGTCTTTTTTGCAGCTTTTGTTGTTGCTGGAACTATGTGGTATGGTTCAGCAACTACCCCCATCGAATTATTTGGCCCGACTCGCTATCAATGGGATCAGGGTTACTTCCAGCAAGAGATATATCGAAGAATTAGCGCTGGGCTAGCCGAAAATCAAAGTTTATCAGAAGCCTGGTCTAAAATTCCTGAAAAATTAGCTTTTTATGATTATATCGGCAATAATCCGGCAAAAGGAGGATTATTCAGGGCAGGCTCAATGGATAACGGAGATGGAATAGCGGTTGGATGGTTAGGACACCCTATCTTTAGAGATAAAGAAGGCCGTGAGCTTTTTGTACGTCGTATGCCTACTTTTTTTGAAACATTTCCAGTCGTTTTGGTAGACGGCGATGGAATTGTTAGAGCTGATGTTCCTTTTAGAAGGGCAGAATCGAAGTATAGTGTTGAACAAGTAGGTGTAACCGTTGAGTTCTACGGTGGTGAACTCAATGGAGTCAGTTATAGTGATCCTGCTACTGTGAAAAAATATGCTAGACGCGCTCAATTGGGTGAAATTTTTGAATTAGATCGTGCGACTTTGAAATCCGATGGTGTTTTTCGTAGCAGTCCAAGGGGTTGGTTTACTTTTGGGCATGCTTCGTTTGCTTTGCTCTTCTTCTTCGGGCACATTTGGCATGGTGCTAGAACCTTGTTCAGAGATGTTTTTGCTGGTATTGACCCAGATTTGGATGCTCAAGTAGAGTTTGGAGCATTCCAAAAACTTGGGGATCCAACTACAAGAAGACAGCCAGTCTGATACAGGACTGCTTTGGTATCTTTCCCCTCTAT